GTTGCCAAGTGCCCCCTAGGAGGGCAGTCTACCACAAGATCGAGTTGGAGCCTGGAGCCAAACCCCCTGCATTGGCTGGGTTTTGCAGATGGCCCCAGCAAAGAATCAACTCCATGAGCGCCCTAGCTGATTGTAAATCAGGGCGCAGGAGATGAAATCCGGCCTTACTCGTTTAGGGCGACCCCCCCTTTACTAAACCAAATAAGGGCGCTAGCTTTAGCTAGCGCGCCCAGCAAGCGGAGGGTGGTCGTAGATCACAAGCAATCCTTCCGCGCACGTTAGCACGCGCCTGAGCGCTAGCTGATCGTAGACCAAGTGCTTGGTTGCATGGGGCGCGTTAGCACACGCAGTAGTTTGATTGCTGCTAGCGCGGCGCGTTAGCACACGCAGTAGTTTTCTTGCTCCAGAGCCCCTACTCGAGTAAGGCGCGCGAAGACGTTGCGCGTTAGCACGCGCATCCGTCTTCTTGCTAGGTGGGAATAGTTCAAGAAAGAGAAGGGGAAGAAGCGGGGTAGAGGAATTGGTCGACTCATCAGGCCCATGACCTGAAGACTGCAGGTTCGAATCCTGTCCCCGCCTAATCACTTGAGATGCTGGGAGATGCCGAGATGGTAGAACAGTGGGAGGAGCTTGAGATAAGAGATGCTATCCTTGGCACCTTAGAAGAAGTATCCTCAGATCAGCACACCAACAAGGCGATGAGCAGCCTAGCCTATGGTGCCCAGAAAGCAAGACAAAGAGTTTGAGATGGGGTGAAATCACATTCACTGCCGAGGACGCTTTTCGTCTCGGTAATTTGCCTACCAGAGGAAAGCCTGGCTACGGAGTCTTGTGAAAGGTACTGAACAAGAACTACTCTCGCGGTTAGCCGACGCTCATCAGGCTGCATACGATAAGGTAACCAAGAAAACGATGTTGGATTCATGGATCACATACTTCCGAACAAAAGTCACAGGAGATCCACTTTTCCCCCGGATAGCTTTCTATGCCGCCTGGCTTAGCAAGTTCATCTTCCCTTTTAGCCCCCCTACCTAATAGGGAGAGACTTCGCTCAACATTCAATCCGGCCATTCGTGACGCCCATGGCGAACAAATTTCCCTGGCCACAGCAGTCACGGCGGCTATCGTTTATGCCGAGAATGCTCTATATACTCGGCTGGGCCACCACGGACTATGTTCAACAGAGTCAAAATACAGCGTCTGGGGACCGTGCTGGCACTATTGCACTAGATTTTGGAGCCTTTCCCCGAATCCGGTCCCAAGGATGACACTGTACCTGAGGATACGCAGTAGTTGGAAAGCCAGTAGCTAGGGTTGCAGTACCCATTGTTGTAGCATATCTATACGCATATCTAATTGTTGCAGCCGATCTACCTATATTGACTACGTCAATCCTATAGCATTTCCACCAGAAGCATGAAAGGTATCACCCAACAAGAGGCAGAGGCATCACCCATAAGGGCTACTATAAACAATTAGCACATCCGGCACTTTATGCACATCGATAATGTGTTCCGAGATTTTGCACATCTGCCTCTGTTCCGACTTCATGCACTTTATGCACCACGGCTTTGGTATTTTACCAGGTCTTTCACCAGCACCACCTTGCCCAGCAACATGCCTTCGAGTTCTAGATAAAAATCCAGATGCAGATAAAGATAAAGAAAAAAGGGATCGAGAGGCAAAGGAAGCATCCGAGTAGTAAACAGAAGCATAGGTGGAAGCAATGGTTGATGTTCATGAACCACAAGCAGCCGTTAAAGCAGTCGAAGGAGCGAAAGCAGAGGCAAGGATTGGATTCCACCCAAACCAGTTGTTTCATATCCTTCGGCCCCTACCTCTATATTGGAAAATCCAGTAGCAACTTATCCAGTAGTAGCAGCCACTAATAATACCATTAATCCAACTGCAGCACCTGTTGAAAACGCAGCAGAAGAGCTAGCTTCAGATGACCCAGGCAAAGTTACAGGACGAGATCGAGATTAGGATTCTTATGATCAAGAGAGAGATTATGATTTGGATTAGAGAGATGAAGATGAAGATTATTGAGCTGAAGATTCCGACCTTCGTGATCGTGATGCAGTTACTGATGATCGTGATCCTACAGGTGTTCCAGATGCTCCGGATGTTCCAGACGCAGTTATTCCTTTTTATAGGGATCTTCCAGCAGCAAATGACCAAAAATCTTAAAAAGAATAAGGCGCCGCCAGTAAGGAAAGATACTCCAAAAAAGGCCTACGCTATTTTTTCGACTTTAGCCCGTGGTTCTTCCAGCTCGGTAGGCCTTTGTAGATTGTCCAGTCTCAGCTGCGTTGAGATTGTCCAGTTCCAGCTTCGGCTTCCGTAGCTGCTGTTCCAGTTCTTGCCTCGCCTCTATAGTTGCTGTTCCAGCCTTGTTGGTCCTTACAGCTTATTTTCAGCAGTCTCTGTTAGTGCTTTTTCTCTAGATTTTTCACCTTTTTTTGCTCTTCCTTCAGATTCTTGGTTGGAGTAAGTGAAGGGTAGCGGCATCATCCTCGGCCTAAGGAAGCAGCACTGAAAAGCCTTCATTTCGTGGTCGAGAGCCAGCCCTTCAAAACAAAACCTTTTCTTCTTTGTGCAGTAGACTATTCAGAATGAAATGCAGTAGATACAGTTCCTGCTTAAGCCATTGATCCTCAACCACCAGCATCCGAGCTAGTTGTTGATCTCGTTGCTTGAGTTGCTCGGGATTTCTGTCTATGAGCGAGCGACGTGTAGCATGCTGGGAGACGGGGGGTGGGTGGGCATAGGGATGGATGGGCAATACGAGACATAATGATTATGGTCGAATCGGCAGGATGGGTGGGTGAATCGCATCGATTGCATCAACGACATGATGATCGTAGTTCGAGGTGATGCTCGGCATTGGCATCGTTTAATGTGATTTGCTTCTTCCTTCGATGCTGCTTTTGCCCTTGCCACTATAGAGGTAGGGGCCCTTAGGGAGCGCTGCCTTTGCCCTTGCTTTAGCCGCCTTAGCCTCTTCCTCTGCCTTTGTTTCCTACCACGCCATGCCGCGGGTGCTTCTGCGGCTGGGTCTTGCTCTCGATCAACTGAGTAAACTGCTGCTCCTCCAACTTGCTTTCGTGATAGCCCGCCTTACAACAAAGGGCTCGGAATTACACACGGCAACTCCCCTACTATTTATAGGCCGCTACTTTCCCTTCCAGCAGATCTAGCCCGGTCAGCCGTCCAGCTAATACCCAAGTAAATGAGTGCAAGCACGGTTCTGTACCTGGTTTTGTTGCAACTGAAGGATATGAAACTATGGGATTCTCCTTAGCTTCCACTATGGATGCTTCTGAAATGGCTGCTTCAACTAACAAATCAGAATCCAGGGGTTCTAGGTTCTTCGACAAGATAAACTGCTAGGTAAACTGATGCAACTGCTACCTTCGCTGGCGACGCTTATTATTCATGGTTAGGGTGCCTCTAGCCGGCTATCTTTCTCGAACTGAAAAGTATGTTGCGAGAAGGTCGATCCACTATAGAAGGATTCACTAAAGAAGGGTATGGCCGCGCATGGGTAATAGTTGGTAGGTATGGCCTTAGGATTATACGTGGGTTGTTTTTAAGCACATCAGTGCTTGAGGGTTCAACGGAATTTCCAAGTCTTCCGCAGTTCTCCCATAAGTCCTTCCAACGTAGGTTTATTAGGTTATCCCTTAGCCTAGCTCTAGCTAGTAGGTGCTCCCCTAGTAGTATCTCATAAACATAGGCTGCTGAATCGACATAAAATAAAGAGTCCACTTCTGCTGCATCAACGGCTTCATCGAAAGGCCCCCTGCTACTGGATTGGATCCCGCATCAAGGATTTTTGAACCTGTTCATGCTGAAACCTATTCCCGTACGTATCTCCTTCACCGGCTAGGGTCCCTCAATCAATCGATTGTTGAAAAAGATCAACTCCTTTCTTAAAGAAGAAATAGACAAGCATAAAAAAGAAGACGGAATACCCACTCTTTTGAAGGTGCTCCTTCCTAAGAGAAAAACATATCTAGCTCTATATTGTTGCTGCAAAAATGAAAAAGGATGTATCCGCCTTTTTCCAAAATCTGGTATATAAGAGATCTCGAGCATTCCAAAACCTAAGAAAGCAACAAGGAAAGCGCATCCCCACTAAGAAGGAGGCAGCTACCCTCATTATTCCCAAATTATACATTATTTTTTTTTTTTTAATATAAACAGAACATCAATGAAAAAAGAAGATATTTTGTGAATAAAGAAGTACAACCTAAGGTAGCTTGCTTACTCTTTTCTTCCACGTGAACCACCACCCAATTTTCTTACTGTCCAGCTCTCTCTAAAAAAGAAGAGAGGAAATTATTTATTTAAATAATGAGAGAGAGAGAAGAAAAGCAACGGTAAAGATAATAGAAGTAGTTAGCCTAGTTCCCTATCCCATTTCTTAAAAACGAAATAAGCACGATTTCCAGTCCGAGTAAGGAGCTAAAGTAGGGCTCCGCACCGGGGGCCCAACTCTCATCAAGTTAGAAATAAAAATAGTAGTCCACCTGAGCTCGACCAACGGGAGAGGAAAGATTTGTCAACCGGGGCATTCCGGGTTTGTGTACTTATTCAATTTCGTGATTTGTGGCTTAGCGCAACAAAAAAATAATAAAATACAAGTAAGAAAATGAAAACTTTTTTTTACTTGCCTTACAGACGAGTACGGGAAATACAAAAGCAAATAAATGACAAAGGAATTGCGTATATAATCGGGCGAGTAAGTGTGCTTAGATCAATTATAAAATACACGAATAAGAAGTCCGCACCCAACAAGCAACGCCTTACTCACATAGGGGCGCGCAAGCGCCCAGCAAGAAAGCCCTAAGAAAATAAGGCGTGCTAACGCGCAACGGTGGTCGTAGATCAGCTAGCGCTCAATCCGTTGCTTGTTTGCATGGGTCACTTCTCCAACACTTAAGTGTCCTTCCCCCTCCCTAAACGATCTACCGTAGATCAAACGGTGATGAGTAAGGCGACGAGAGTGTGTAAGTGTTCAGGGGAAGGGATGGCTACATATTAACGGAACTTACCCTCGCTCGCTACCCCCTCTACCTCTTACCGCCTACTGGTTAGTCAATCTCTCTCTCTTGCTCTCTCCTAGGGTAACTGCAATTACGTACCTTGTCAACTACAGCTCGGTTTGTGGAGGACCGCCCGTCTCTCTCCTGGTTTGTGTGGCTTAGCTCGCTTCGGTGGGTACACTCCTCTCCGGTCATAGGGGCGTCTATGTGTTGTATCCAACATACCGGGACGACGTTAACAAGCTTCTTTTTTAAGGGGTTACGACTCAACAATGATCCCATTCCGTCTTGTTACTCTCTCCCCCGATCGTCGCGCGGGTGGAGTGAGGGGCTCTGGGGTACTACCACGGCACCACCCGAGGCCATTGATGGAAAAGACGGACAAAAGTATGAAGCTCCGGCCATATGTAGCGAGCTGAGGTTGGGAGGTAAGCCTCGCTCGTGAGACATGGCCCAATTTGACTTTTTGTTTCATACACATTAGAAACAGGGGAGTTGGCTGGAGTTGCGCGAAGTCGGCATGGACTTATTCGAAATACTAAACCACTTTTTGAACGCTCATGGGGGGATTATGAATCACCCGCCGGCTCCAGAACCGGGGGCGGCTCACGAGGCGCCCCCGCTAGCGCCAGCACCGGCGGAAGTTCCCCACGCCCCCCATCAATTTGGACCCCAATCCTCTGGAGCAAGAGATTGGAGGAGAAAGCCTTTTTCAGATCTATTCCCGCCTGGTCTTCACTTACAGGGGGAAGACACACTTGCCTTCATCTGAGTTGCTACTCGATAAAGCTCGCTCTATCTTAGAGATCAAGGGGCAAATACTCCACAAAATGGAGGTGCGAAAGCTGCTGGTGGAGGCTGGCTTGAAGGGGGGGCTAAATTCCTCAAAACTGGGAGGGGGAATGAGTTTTCGCTGGACACTCTGGGTGAAGTCTTCCAGAGTCTCGAACGTAGGGGCACCGAGAGCTCCTACTTTCAGTCTTTTCGCCAGAAAAGAGATCGGGGAGACCTTTGACTTTTTCTGGGGACTTTTCCACCGGGGATATAGAAAGTCATTCCTTCTTTTTCCGGTATGCCGCTCCGCAAGCAAGGAGTGCCACGCACGAGCGGAGCGAAAACAAAGCAAGGGTGGTCGTAGATCAGCTCGACCGCAGGGTGGTCTACGATCAGGCAATCAAACTACTGCGCGTTAGCGCCCAGCAAGCAACCAAGCAACGGATGAGCGCGACGCGCGAGACGTCAGTATAGGAGCGCGCTAGCGCAACGTTTTCTTGCTGGGGCGCGCTAGCGCGCTCATGGAGTTGATTCTTTGGTAAGCATGCGAAATCCTTTGATTGCGTATTGAATATACATCCATGTCTTTCTTGTTCACTAGCTAGGACCAAATTCTCACATGTCCGTTTCGTTATTACAACCTTCTTTCTTTATGTCAAAGACCAGAAGCTACGCGCAAATTCTCATTGGATCTCGGTTGTTCTTAACAGCGATGGCTATTCATTTAAGTCTTCGGGTAGCACCACAAGATCTTCAACAAGGTGGAAATTCTCGTATTCCGTATGTACATGTTCCTGCGGCTCGGATGAGTATACTTGTATATATCGCAACGGCTATAAACAGTTTTATGTTCCTTTTAACAAAACATCCCCTTTTTCTTCGCTCTTCCGGAACCGGTACAGAAATGGGTGCTTTTTCTACGTTGTTTACCTTAGTGACTGGGGGGTTTCGGGGAAGACCTATGTGGGGCACCTTTCGGGTGTGGGATGCTCGTTTAACCTCTGTATTCATCTCGTTCCTTATTTACCTGGGTGCACTGCGTTTTCAAAAGCTTCCTGTCGAACCGGCTCCTATTTCAATCCGTGCTGGACCGATCGATATACCAATAATTAAGTCTCCAGTCAACTGGTGGAATACATCGCATCAACCTGGGAGCATTAGCCGATCTGGTACATCAATACATGTTCCAATGCTCATTCCAATCTTGTCCAACTTTGCTAACTCCCCCTTCTCAACCCGTATCTTGTTCGTTCTGGAAACACGTCTTCCTATTCCATCTTTTCCCGAATCTCCTTTAACGGAAGAAATAGAAGCTCGAGAAGGAATACCAAAACCTAGTTCACTCGCTGAGATTGACGGTTCATGCCGGAAAGGTACGAAGTTGGACTAATTTGGAAACATTGGGCAATTTACTTTATACCTACTATTCCGTCTGGTTTTTGGTTCCTAGTCCTATTTTATTAGTAGCCATGATTGGGGCTATAGTACTTACTATGCATAGGACTACACAGGTGAAAAGACAGGATGTATTCCGACGAAATGCTATTGATTCTAGGAGGACTATAATGAGGAGGACGACAGACCCGCTCACGCCCCCCGGTCGGCCGTGTTTGCGACCAGGGGAGGGGCTCCCGGTGGGAATGGGAGAGCCTTCGCTAGCGCTTTGGATGAGCAC